TAAGGCATACCCTGTAAAACTTACCAGTAAACCAGATATAAAAATGGTGACTAGGGTTGCTGTTTCCATTATTATATAATTTCAAGACCACGATGAATCTTATAATAAGATTGTTTATTTACAACAGAATAGTATACAAAGTCAACAGATCTTAATTAATAATACAATTTATGGCTACACAAACTGTTGAGAACAGTTCTAGACCCGACCCAAGACAAACTAATGTAGGGAGTTTATTGAAACCATTGAATTCGGAATATGGTAAAGTAGCTCCTGGATGGGGAACTACTCCTTTCATGGGTGTCGCAATGGCTTTATTTGCGGTATTTCTATCTATTATTTTGGAAATTTATAATTCTTCTGTTTTATTGGATGGCATTTCAAGGATTTAGATCTATAAAAGCCACAAGTCCTAGCTTTGACTACAAAATAAATCATTTCATTTAAAGCTCGGATTTCTAGCTATGCTATTTTTGGTAGTTCGACCGCTGAATTTCTTGGTTTCTTTATTTCCGGAATATGAGTGTGTGACTTGTTATAATTGATCCTATTGATTGATAGTACAGAGAATTAATCTCTCATCTTGATAGAGATGGTTCTACTTCGTCAGATATTTATTATCGTATTTGGAACACGAAATAGATTAAGAAATATTTAAACTATGATTCATACTTAATATTCAGACCTCGCGGCCGGAGAAAAAAAATTCAAAGAATATAATTCTAATTTTGAAATTGAAGGGCTTTCTTCTTTCAAATTCCCGTTTATGCTTATTTTCATAAAGGCAAAATTTTTTTTTATTGATTATAACTATTCAATTCATCGAATAAGTGATGATCCAATAATTCTTACTCAGAGAATTCTTGGACTTAATTTAGAGTTTTTATTGCATCATCGTGGTTCTAGTATGAATCTGGGGTTTTTATCAATTCATAGGGTTTTAACAAGATAATTCCTATCACTAAAAAAGCAAAGAAAAAAGTCACATTACACCAACAAAGGAAAAAAATAGGAAAAAAGAGGATTCAAGAGGCCTGTAAGGATCAAGATAAAGATGATTGAGCCAACTTGATATTTTTACATTATCACTACAAAGAAAAGATTTTGGATTTTTCTTTCTTCATATCTTCTGAGAAGATTGAATCAAAGATTAAGAAGTTTCAAACTTTTTTCCATATCCCTTGGAACTAATATTTGGATGTTTTTCTGCTTGAGCTGTAGGAGCTGAAATTCTCATATACAGTTCTTAGAGGGGGAGTCCCACCTATCTCAATAAAGTCTATGATTGGTTCGAAGAACGTCTCGAGATTCAGGCGATTGCAGATGATATAACTAGTAAATACGTTCCTCCTCATGTCAACATATTTTATTGTCTAGGAGGAATCACGCTTACTTGTTTTTTAGTACAAGTAGCTACGGGGTTTGCTATGACTTTTTATTATCGTCCGACCGTTACTGAAGCTTTTGCTTCTGTTCAATACATAATGACTGAAACTAACTTTGGTTGGTTAATTCGATCAGTTCATCGATGGTCGGCAAGTATGATGGTTCTAATGATGATTCTACATGTATTTCGTGTGTATCTCACTGGTGGTTTTAAAAAACCTCGTGAATTGACTTGGGTTACAGGTGTGGTTTTAGCTGTATTGACCGCATCTTTTGGTGTAACTGGCTATTCCTTACCTTGGGATCAAATTAGCTATTGGGCAGTCAAAATTGTAACAGGTGTGCCTGAAGCTATCCCGGTAATAGGATCGCCTTTGGTAGAATTATTGCGTGGAAGTGCTAGTGTAGGACAATCCACCTTGACTCGGTTTTATAGTTTACACACTTTTGTATTGCCTCTTCTTACTGCTGTTTTCATGTTAATGCACTTCCCAATGATACGTAAACAAGGTATTTCTGGGCCTTTATAGAGAGGATACCCTAAATATTGGTAATCAATTTTTTACCACTTGGTGTAGGAACAATACAAGTTTATTGCTACAAGTATAGATTCTTGAAAAGAATAAGATATGGATGTGGATATTTCCCTTCAACTATAACTATTCATGTTAAAAAATTACTAGAAGTATGGAGTTGAAGGGAATTCAACGAAGAGAAAATAGATTATGGGAGTGTGTGACTTGACTTATTAATTAGTCCGTGCAGATATATGTCTTTATCTGGCTGCCACATTGGAAGTCACAACCAAATGTTTTTTTGTTCCAACCCTCGTGTAAGCCCCATACAGAAGAGAGACTGGTTCACTTGAAGAGAATCTTTTCTATGATCAGATCCAAATTATGTTGTACATGAGCAGGCTCCGTAAGATCCAATAGAATAACTAAGTAAAATAGCTAAATCATCATTAGGGTTTATCTATTTAACTTTCATTTTTTTTTTTTGAAGATTGAATAGTGTGAAAATGCATGCATTTCCTATGCATTGACAAGATCTATAATACTATCTGGAGTAAAAAACGGGATCTAAAGAAGAACAGAGATTAGACTATATTAGT